TAGGTGAAAAAAGAAATTAACGAAAAAAAAAATAGGAAGAAACCTTGGGCTTATTCAATCAAGCAATATAAATAAAATACACAAGCTTAATCCCTTGTTTTGTTATTTGTTAATAGATTTCCAATGAAAAATCCCCCATTTGCAAGTACTGTAAATTTTTTATATTTCTAGATCCAATTATCAATTCTCACTTGATCTTTTTTATATGCATCTTATATCAATAAAATTCTAGCAATAAAATCGATTTTTGTACTTATACGTATAGAACATGATATTCTATAGTAGCAACATTAACTAGGAATAATAAATAGGTATGAATAGAGAACCAAAAAAGAGGGGAAGAGTAAAGAAAAAGTTATAGAAAACTATATAGGAGTCATCTACACCCTCTTTTTTGGTTCTATTGCTTAATAGAATTTCGTTTGATTAAGACTAAGCTGCGTAAAAACCCCCGCCTTCTTTGAAATATCATGAACAGTTCCTGTAGGTTGAGCGCCCTTGTCAAGGAAATATAGAATAGCAGGAACGTTTAAATGGGTTTGATTATTTATCGGATCATAAAAACCCACTTTCCGAAGATCTCTTCCTTCTCTTCGGGATCGAACATCAATTGCAACGATTCGATAAACGGCTCATTGGGATAGATATAAATGAACAATACCCCCCCTAGAAACGTATAAGAGGTTTTCTCCTCATACGGCTCGCGAAAAAATGATTCAAAATTATTATGTATCGAATTAGAATGTCAAATATCAAATAGATATATAAAATCATCAAATCAATTTCCAGAGATTTTAGTCCTTCTTTTTTTCTTCTTTTTCGAAAAAGAAGAAAAAAAGAGCATTCGTACTCTCATAACTCAAGTTGGATAACTTTCAAATAGCCTAAAAGAACAGTCTTAGGCATTTATTTCATTTTTTGAGCGGTCTCTAACCCCTTTGTTGTTTGTCTCCTTTCGAATCCATTTTTGGAGTCTCGATTCTGATCTAATTATTGAGACAATTGAAAACGGTATTTCCTTGTTCCAGGATCCTTTATCTTTGCCTTGAATCATTGGGTTTAGACATTACTTCGGTGATCTTTAATCGTTTTAAAAAATGGCAGCAACAAACCCCTTTTTGTGATTTCTTTCTATGAAAGAATCATACGAACAATTGATTCCTGCATGATACACTTTTGATCGAAAGAGTTTTACCAATTCAAAAAGATTTTCCTTTTGCATTGAAAAATTGTTCGAATCGGATCCTTTCGATTTCGATATCAAAAATATACTTACGAAGTTTGTTCCAACGTATTGATTGGTATTAACCCTAGACCCTTGCCCCTGAGAAATGAATAAATACTTTCTACTCGAGCTCCATCATGTACTATTTACATTACAACCCAACAAAAAACGAGGGTTGTAGTAGAACCGAACAAAGGATGTCGAGCCAAGAGCCCATTCATTCCTAGATACTATAAAATAGAAAATGGTGGATGGAAAAAAAATCCACAGCTGATCATGTCCTTCAAGTCGCACGTTGCTTTCTACCACATCGTTTCAAACGAAGTTTTACCATAACATTTCTCTAGTTTCGAACCAGTATGTAATTGATTCAATTATGGAATCATGAATAGTCATTGCTTCGGTCAATACACAGTACTTTTGACTTCTATATGAAATGAATAAGTAATTTAAGCCTCAGTTAGGAAGAAAAAGACTCAGTAAGAATTCAATTTAACCCTCTATTTTATTGTATGAGTGCAATAGTTTTTTTATTTATAAATAAAAAATAACACGAATAAAAAAAAAATTGGAATCCGCGTTGTATCTTCAAATGATTCGATAGAATAGATTCAACAACCTTACACGTCTTCGAGTCCCAAGGACCCGTAAAAAACATTCAAATTATTTAAAAAAAATTCCTACCCCGACATCACAATTTAAATACAGTTTTACTAAGGATTATATTTGATCATCATAAGAGAGAAATCAATATCGAGGATTTCCGTATCTATCAGATTAGACTGAACAATTTTCATTGGAAGGAATTATTGATATTCGATGTTAAATATTTAAGAGTAAGGTAAGGGCTCACAAATGCTTTTCAAAAAAAGCGAAAGAACGCTATCAATGAAATATAAGGATAGCAATCCATGCATATAAAGATTTCCTCAATTTATGCGTAGTTTCTTTTGCTTGAACTTAAGGTTGACTAATCTTTCCCTAAAATTTTAAATGAAAATAAAGTAAATAAGATGTATGAATCATCCCCGTCTCAATTGTTATTACATAGATTAAAATTATTCATTAGAGACAAATACCAAATACCTAAAAATGAGGGTTAAAGAAAATCTATTAACCATTAAATATGTAACCATTAAATATGGAACTTGATTATTTGGTAATGGAATTTGGACAGACATAGATATTCAAATTGATATCTTCCATCGCTCACTAACTCTTATCTACTCTCACTCTCAATTCATTCCGGGGGGATGATGAATCATAAATAAAAAAAGATCCTTTTTTCTGGGATACTAGACTATTTTGTCTAAAATACAAAGCCAAAAAGATCCAGATTAAGTCATTAACTAGTCTTAAGAGACTTAATCCCATTGATTGAATTCAATCAGTAACAAGAATACCCTCTTGTTTAGAATTCAGAAATAAAAGGAGAATAATTGGGCTGTCTTATTAAAAAAAGATAGGGAATATAGAGGCTTTCGCATTTCGATTTAGAATGTATCCTTGAAAAATCAACTAGATATGGCACGTAAGACTTTTCTAAGCAACTAACTTAAATACGAAAGTGAAAGGGGGAGGCATAAACTAAAAGGCTCATCAGACTTTTTTTGACTTCAACCTCTTGGGATCTAGGTTCCCATCTTACCTGGATCAAAAATGGATTCTGTTATGTTTTCGTATTATTTGAACTCGATTCAATTTGTGAAAAAAGATCAGATTCAGAGAAACTTTTTTAAAATTAGAAGCAAGAAGTCAATTTTATCAAAACAAAAATTAGACTCTTAAATAGTAAATAAAACGTTGCTCAAAAACAAAAAGAGAATTTTGATTCTGATATCTGATATATATTAGAGTCCACTCTGGGACGGAAGGATTCGAACCTCCGAATAGCGGGACCAAAACCCGCTGCCTTACCACTTGGCCACGCCCCATTTCAATTTCTATTCAATACTAATAAACACTAATATTGATATTGGTTGTTCGTCAATTCCAGTGCAAATCCCTACGGAATAAATTCGATTCTTGTTTTATTTTAGTATTAGGGTTTTGGCATGTGTAGCTGTCGAATTAAACTCAATTTATTGATCATTATCTATAATTCAATTAAGATATTGTATGAAAGTATGATTTCTTCTATTCTCTTGTGAGAATAGAAGGATTTTTGTTTTGATTGGTTCGGTTCAAAGAAGTATTTTTTTGTCTACCTGACTTCCTTTTCTTCATTTTTACCTTCTATCAATAACATATTAATAACTCAATCAAAATACAACTATCTCCAAGAAAAAAATGTTTGTTATGCTTAATATCTTTAGTTTGATTTATATCTGTTTTAATTCTGCCCTTTATTCCAGTAGTTTTTTATTCGCCAAATTGCCCGAGGCCTACGCTTTTTTGAATCCAATTGTAGATGTTATGCCAGTAATACCTCTTTTCTTTTTTCTCTTAGCCTTTGTTTGGCAAGCTGCTGTAAGTTTTCGATGAGATCTTTAATACTATCCTAGAAAAATTCATAATTTATTCGAGTTCGAGAAAAAAAATTTTACCAATTGATAAGATCAGATGAGTCTTACAATATGAATGAACCCTCAATTCAAACGGTGAAATTCTTGAGTAGCCACGATAAATTTGGATCCCGTGATTTCCCGATTCTTACTTTTTTTTTTCACTGAAACACCCTATATCGAGTCCACCACAATATCGAATTCTAATTGTGTGAATTTCTGAAAACGCTTTTCGATTTCTATAAATTCTAAAACCGTTTCATTTCTTGGTGTCAAACTAGGATCCATAGTTCATAGTATAAAAATAGAGAATCTATTTTCTTTTTCCCAGAAAAACAGATTTGGAGATTGTGTAATGCTTACTCTCAAACTCTTTGTTTACACCGTAGTGATATTCTTTGTTTCTCTCTTCATCTTCGGATTCCTATCTAATGATCCAGGACGTAATCCTGGACGTGAAGAATAAAAAATAAGAAGGGGTTCCTTGCTTTATTCGATTCTTAGAAATGCTCTTAGGATTTTTTGCTATTCCACATCTTTAACTAGAACTATATCTTTAACTATATCTATTAAAAAAAAACAAAAAGGTTCACTAAATTCAAATTTGAAAGATACCAAGCCATTGACGGAAACGGAAAGAGAGGGATTCGAACCCTCGGTACGAATAACTCGTACAACGGATTAGCAATCCGCCGCTTTAATCCACTCAGCCATCTCTCCTAATTGAAAAAAAGACAATTACTATGTTCCATTACACAAAAAAAAATAATGTTTAAAAAAAGCCCTTCTTTACTTTATTTATTATATTTATATAAATTTCTTATCTAAATTATTAGATAGCTTATAGAGATTCGTTTTTGATTCTATTTTGTATTGTATTATATAGATAGATACAACTTTTATCAGCAATTCCATTTTTAGAAAATTCAAATAAACGACTCGAAAAAGATATCTCGAATAAAAAAAAAAAAAAAGAAAATAAAGAATATCTCTTTAATTTTGTTTCCAAGGGCCTGGCCTGGCAGTACCGAGCCGGGCCTCCTCTTTTTCTTTTTGTTTTGTTTCAATGAAGCATACCACACCGAATCCTAGATAAAATGATTTATTTGGATTTGATTTGAAAACAAAAAAAATAAATGCGTGTTCCTCTTAATTATATTCAAACAAGACTCAAAAGTATGACTTAAGTTAAGTTCTTTTGTCGAGCCATATCTGTCAAAATTCCTCCAACAAAAGAACTTGTTATTTAGTTATTAAATTTCGTTATTTAA